TCCTTCTCTTTCCCTTTTTTCGGAAGAAAGGGAGGATCCGGACAAAATCGATGAAACGGAAAGGATCCGAGTGAATGGAAAGGACAAAACAAAGGATGAATTCCACTTTCACTTAAAAGAAGAAGATAAAGACCTCTTCTGGTTTGAAAAACCCCCTGTGAGTCTTCTTTTCGACTATAAACGATGGAATCGCCCATTGCGATATATAAAAAATTATAGATTCGAACATGCTGTAAGAAATGAAATGTCACAATATTTTTTTTATACATGTCAAAGTGATGGAAAACGAAGAATTTCTTTTACATATCCATCCAGTTTATCAGCTTTTTTTGAAATGCTACGACAAAAAATGTATTTTTATTTTTTTACAACAAAAAAATTTGTCTGTGATGAACTGGATAAATTCTTCTATGATGAACTGCATAATTATTATTGTTGGATTTATACCAATGAAAAAAAATGGAGGAGCCTAAGGAACGAGTTTAGAGATCGAATTGAAGCCCTAGACAGAGGATCTCCTTATCTGGATGTACTCGAAAAAAAGACTCGATTATGCAATAATAAAACTAAAGAAGAATACTTGCCTAAAATATATGATCCTCTCTTAAACGGATCCTATCGTGGAATAATTAAAAAATTTTTTTTACCTTCAATCCTAAATGAAACTGCAGTCAAAAATTCGATAGAGACAAATTTTATAAATAAACTCAATAAAGTTCATAGTATCCTTCTTTTTAAGGGTAAGGAACTTAATGTTCATAATTTTGAAGAATTGTACCAGAAATTGGAAGGGAAAATAGCTACATTGGAAGAGAAATTGGTCCAGAAATTGGACCAGAAATTGGAAGATAAATTGGGACAGAAAATATATACATTGGATAAAAAATCATTAGCAAGAGAATTGAGTCTTTTAATCGATGAATTTGCTGAAGAATCTACATCAAATTTGAAAGGAATTTCTTTATTTCCGGAACAAAGACGAATTGATTCAGACGATCCAGAAAAAGTTTTGAAATTTTTAATCGAAAGAGTCATAATTGATCCCATCATTCAAACAATATGCGATGCAGCCATAATTCCTCCCATGGAAAAAACAACTCGAAAAAAATCGATTGGAATAAATAAAAAAGTCCCCCGATGGTCATACAAATTATTCAGCGAGGTAGAACAACTCGGAAAAACTGCAACAACGGAAGAGGGGGAAGAGTGGATAGTAGATCATCAAATTCGCTCGAGGAAAGCGAAACGTATAGTTCTTTTTACGCAGGGTCCAGAGAATGCCGACCCTAGTATCAAAGCTATGACGAAGCCTGATGAAATAGAAGAAGTGGATATGATAGATTATCCCTATGAAGCGGATTTTCGGCGAGACATAATCACAGGTTCTATGCGTGTTCAAAGACGTAAAACCCTTACGGGGAAAATGTTTTTCTTATATCCGTATTCCCCACTTTTTTTCGACAGAGTAGGGTTTTATTGGGATGTTCTTTTCGAACCATTCATATTATCAGTAATTGAGATTTCCGACCTAATACAAGACATTTTTAGAAAGGGTATAAAAGGAAGCGTAGCAAAAAGAACAAAGAGGTTGAAAAAAAAAAAAAAAATGTACATGGAGGAAAACAAAAGCTACGAAGAAATTAAAAAAGAAGTCAATGAAATGGAAAAGGGGCGGGACGGGCAGACGGAAATGCAACGAATAGAAAGGACACGAGAAAAAATATCAGACCTCTATGATATCCTTATTTATGCTCATGGAATAAGAGCTTTTATTTTACTAATTCAGTCGAGGCTTAGACAATCTATTGTATTACCTTCATTGATACTAGCTAAAAATATTGTCCGTTTCTTATTACGCCAAGAGTCCGAGTGGGAGCAGGATATAAGGGAGATGAATAGAGAAGTGTATGTTATATGCACCTATAATGGTATGCCAGTACTAGAACCAGGAAGAAACGGAATTTTTCCTCCAAACTGGGCTACAGAGGGTATACAAATAATGATACGATTTCCTTTCCGTCTTAAACCTTGGCACCGATCTAAGATACGACCTTCTCGTAGGGATCCAAATCCAAAGCAGGAAAGTCCTGCTGCTTTTTTAACGATTTGGGGACTGGAAACTGACCGTCCTTTTGGTTCTCCTCTCGTAGGACTTGGTATTTTGTTTTGTTATTATTTTGGACCCCCTTTGAAAAAACTCCAAAAAACAATTATAAAATGGAGTTTTCGAGTTCTAAAAAGTTTCAAAGAAAGAACAAAATTCTTGTTTCTAAAGGTCCAAAAAGAACCAAAAAAATTGAGAGAGGATTCGAGTGAAATAAAAAAAGATTCTATAATCAATAATCAGATTATTCATGAATCATCCATTCAAACCCGATCTATGGATTGGACAAATTATTCACTGACAGAAAGAAAAATGAAAGATCTGACTGATAGAACAAGCACAATCAGAAATCAAATAGAAAGAATTACAAAAGACAAGAAAAATGGATTTCAAACTCTAAAGAGAAATATTAGTCCTAACAAAACAAGTTATGGTGCTCAAAAATTAGCATCACTAAAAAATATTTTTAAGATATTAAAAAGAAGAAATGATCGATTAATCCGTAAATCACATTATTTTCGAAAATGGATCGTGGAAAGGATATACACGGATATCCTTCTAGAGAGCTTTCCATATATCATTAATCGTCTTACTAATAGTCTTTATAGGCCCATGATCATTATAAAACTTTTTCGTAAATTAAAAAAAAAAGATTTTTTTGATACAAAAGAGAAAAAGATAATTGAGCGTATTTCAACTATACAAAAAAAACTTTCACCTTCTCGTATTCGTCATAAGATTCAGACGAAGTCGGAGGTTTCTTTTAAATTATCCCTCGTGTCACAGGCCTATGTATTTTACAAATTATCACAAACCCAGGTTATTAACTTGTATAAGTTAAGATCTGTCTTTCAATATGACGGAGCATCTTTATTTCTTAAGAATGAAATAAAAGATTATTTTCGAAGACAAGGAATAATTTCTTCCGAATTAAAGCATAAGAAACTTCAGAATTCTGGAATGAATCAATGGAAAAATTGGTTAAAGAGTCATTATCCATACGATTTATCTGAGCTAAAATGGTCTAAATTAGTACCGCAAAAATGGCGAAATAGAGTCAATCAACATTGTAGGGTTGAAAATAAAAATTTAATCAAACGGGATTCATCTGAAAGAGAGGAAAAGGTTTCGTTATTGCTAAATAAAAATGATCATTTAAAAAAAATGTATAGATATGATCTTTTAGCATATCAATCGATTTATTATGAAGATAAGAAGGACTCATATAATTACAACATACATAAACCGAAATTTGTTGATATGGGGGGGAGTATCCCTATTACTAATTTTATAATAAAAGATTATTTTATGTATATAAAAAATCCAGATAGAAAATTTTTTGATACGAAAGGTCTTTTTTATCTCAAAATTAATAAAGATAAAGAAATCAACCCATCCAATCAAAAGGGTTTCTTTTCTTTTTTTGATTGGATGGGAATGAATGAAGAAAGACTAAATCGTCCTGTATCGAAGCCGATACCTTGGTTATTCCCACAATTTGAGTTATTTTTTAATGTATATAAAATGAAACCCGGGTTTATACCAATTCATTCACTTATTTTTCATTTTAATGAAGATGTTAGTCAAAATAAAAATATCACTAAAAATAAAAAAGGGGATCTTATACTATCAAATGAAAAAGAAAACCAATATTTTGAATTAGAGAATCAAGAAGAAAAAAAAATCATAGGTCAAAGAGATCTCGCATCAGATGCCCAAAACCGAGGGAACCCTGAATCTGTTTTCTCAAACCAACAAAAATATATGGAAGAACTTTATACGAAATCAGATATGAAAATGGGTAGAACGAAAAATCAACCCAAAAGCATTTGGACTTGGGAAATAGACTTAGATGCGTTCATGAAAGGATCTTTTGCTTTGCAATTGAAATGGCTGCTGAGCCCTTTGACTATGGAATTATTCGATTATGCGCTGTCCGTACTTGAATGGGAAAAGGAAAGCAGAATGACAACAAAGTTTGGTTTCGGCTTTATTAAGAAGGAGGAGTTAACTCTGGATCCAATGCTAATCCGGGATTTTAATCTTTCAAAAATCCTAAAAGAGGGAATATTTATTATCGAACCAGTTCGTATACCTGTAAAACATAATGTAGAATTTATTATGTATCAAACCATAAGGATTTCTTTGGTTCATGAGATTAAACAAAAAAAGAATCAAAAAAGATACAGAGAAAATATGGATAAGAATCATTTTGAGGAATCGATTGCAAGACATCAAATGATGACGAAAAATAGAAACAAAAATCATTATGATTTGCTTGTTCCTGAAAATATTTTCTCGTCTAGACGGCGTAGAGAATTGAGAATTCTAAGTTGTTTCAATTCAAGGAATAGTAATTGTGTGGATAAAAATGCAGTATTTTGCAATGGGAACAAGGTAAAAACCTGTGGTCAATTTGTGGATGAAAGCAAAGATCTTGATAGAGATAAAATTAAATTAATTAAATTAAAATTCTTTCTTTGGCCCAATTATCGATTAGAAGATTTAGCTTGTATGAATCGCTATTGGTTTGATACTAATAATGGTAGTCGTTTCAGTATGTTAAGGATACATATGTATCCACGATTGCAAATTGATTGATGATACAATTGTCTTCCCCTACGATATATATCGGGTGGATAAATAGCTGCGCACATGCCTTGTCTTACATCCTTTTTTTATACATGAATACTAATTCAATGACGTATCAATTAGATCATAAAATGAATCAATAAGTAAATTCGGATTGATTCTTGTGTATACCAGATCAAAATACCTCGCATTATTATTACTGATCAGTAAAATTCATATTCGTAAAATAAAAATAGTAAATTAATAAAAAAATTAACGCATAGAATAAATACAAAAAAAGATAGGAGGAAATGCGCCCCCCGCCTACATACTTGAGACCTTCTCCTAAAAAAAAACTTGCAACACCCAATCCGTTTGGAGTTCCATCAATTACTCGTCTGTCAAAAAAATTAACTAGTTCGGACAATCCTCTTACACTTCGAATTATGTATACTGTATAAAAAGCATCTATGTAACCACGATGATGGGCCCAATCATATATTACATTTTGAATTTTGTCAAAAAAAAAACCATTTGGATGCCTTTTGGCAAAAAAATTAATTACGAAAAAATTTTGTAAGGACGAATAAATGGGTTTATATAAAAAAGACGCAATAACTATTCCAGAATAAGCTATACTAACCGAAAGGGTTGCATTTATCACAAATTCAGACCAATCAAAAATTTTTTTATTATTAAATTTTTGCTGTAAAAGATTTACAGGTGGGGTTAACCACTTGGACACGATATCCAAATCTATGCCTTCTTGATTGAAAGGAATTCCTAGGAATCCAATGAACAAAGTAAATAAAATCAATACAAGTAGAGGGAATAACATAGTATTACCCGATTCGTGAGGATATAGCGCAATTTTTTTATTGTCCCAATTATTAATAATAAGAAAGGATTGCATGGTTTTTTTTCTATTTTCGTGTGGATTCTTAGAAAAACTTTCGTTATTTTTTATTGGTAATAAAGGAAAATTTTTGTTAATAGGTTTCATTCCGTCTTGACCCCACAAAGATATTGAATAGAAAGAACTACTTTTTTTTCCATTGTAATTTTGAAAATTAACGTTTAAATGACCCTCAAACGTAAGTAAATAGATGCGAAACATATAAAATGCAGTTAATCCTGCTGTAGCCCAGGCTATTATTGCGAAAGTTGGTGAATACAACCAAGTATCATTAAGAATTTCATCTTTGGACCAAAAACAAGCAAGAGGTGGAATACCAGAAAGAGAAAGTGTACCTAATAAAAAAGCAGTTTTTGTAATTGGCACGTGTTTTTTTAAACCCCCCATAAAAACCATATTTTGGCTTTTATCTGGAGAATACCCAACAATAGCTTCCATAGAATGAATAATAGAGCCAGATCCTAAAAACAACAATGCTTTTGAGTAAGCATGAGTAATCAAATGAAATAAAGCAGCTCGATAAGACCCCATACCTAGAGCTAACATCATATACCCCAGTTGAGACATTGTAGAATAAGCTAAACTTCTCTTAATGTCTTTTTGGGCAAGAGCTAAAGTAGCTCCTAAAATTACTGTTATTATACCTATAAAAGCGATTAGATGTAGTATGGAGGGGATTACTATCAAAAGAGGAAAAAGTCGCGCGACAAGAAAAATCCCCGCAGCTACCATAGTAGCAGCATGGATAAGAGCCGAAATAGGAGTAGGACCTTCCATAGCATCAGGTAACCATACATGAAGGGGGAATTGGGCAGATTTGGCAACTGCACCGGCAAATAATAAGAAAGTACATACAGTTCCAACTAAAAAATTAACTTCATTGTTATAAATCGAGATATTGAATATTTCGAACAAATCTCGAAATTCAAAACTGCCTGTTAGCCAATAAAGACCTAAAATTCCTAATAATAAACCAAAATCCCCTACACGGTTAGTCACAAACGCTTTTTGACAAGCATTTGCTGCAACCGGTCGTGTAAACCAAAAACCTATTAATAGATACGAACACATTCCAACTAATTCCCAAAAAAAATAAATTTGTATTAAATTCGAACTAGTAACTAAGCCAAGCATAGAAGTATTGAAAAAACTCAAATAAGCAAAGAATCTCAAATATCCTTGATCATGAGACATATAATTGTCACTATAAATAAGAACTAGAATCCCAACAGTAGTGATTAACAGTGACATAATAGAAGTAAGTGGATCAACCAGGTAACCGAATTCTAAAGAAAAATCATTATTGATGATCCAAGACCATACAGATTGATAGATAGAACTGCTATTTATTTGCTGAATAGACAATTTCATTGAAAAAAGCATAACTATACTTAACAACAAAATACTAGGAAAAGCCCACATACGCCGAAGATTTTTTGTTGTTTTTGGAAAAACAAGAAGTCCCGCTCCGATTAACAAAGGAACTGTAAGTGGAATAAAAGGTATGATCCATGCATATTGGTATATATGTTCCATAAAAAATAAAATTTGATTTTCGATTCACCGGCTCTTACCTCTTTCGAAAGAGATCAATAAAAAAATTACGAGATGCGATAATAGAATTTTTTCCATTAAAAATCGAAATTCTTAGAATAAGCATTTTATTACTATTCAACTCAAAAAGTTCTCGTTGGTCAAATGACCAAATAGTTATTAATGAAAGTAAATACTTAGTTATTAATTAAATAAACTATAGATAATATCAAAAATTTATACTGTTCATTATTATTTTTATAAATCCATAGATAGTAAAATGATAACAAATTAGACCAAACAAAAAAGTTCGTAAGTCTGATACTAGTATGAATCACAAGATCTACTAAAATTCATAACCTAATTTAAATTTAAATAGTTACTATTTAAATTAGGTTATTCGGAATCAGTTATTAGTTCTCTGTAAAACTCTTTGATTGATTGTCTTCTAGTCCAATAAAGCATATTTTTCTTTTTCTATGCTAGCCAAGACTTTACTTTTGACTTTACATAACATAAAATTAAAAAAATTGATAAAAGCATATCAAATTATGTTTATCTTAAACTAAATAACCAGTCTCATTTCAATAATAAAAATAATAAAAGAAAAAAATGCGATGTATTTGTTAAAAAGAGTCAGGTTTTCCATTCGTTAAGTAGGTAAGAGCAGCTTACTTAACTCTTCTAATTTTTTTATTTTAAACCTTAGATGTGTTTATTCTATGACATGTAAATAAAATATGAATTTGCAGATATTTCTAGTTTTTTTAGATATTTTCTAAAAAAAAACTTAGAATTAGAGTAAGAATAGAAAAAGGGTCTATAACTTAAAAAAAAAAAGGACAGAAAGATCCCTTTGCTTTGAATAATAGATGTCTTTCACATCCAACTATAATAACGAATAACCTATTCATTTTTGAATGGCAGTTCCAAAAAAGCGTACTTCAATTTCCAAAAAGCGTATTCGTAAAAATATTTGGAAAAGAAAAGGACATTCGGCAGCATTAAAAGCTTTTTCATTAGCTAAATCTCTTTATACCGGGAATTCAAAAAGTTTTTTTATACGAAAAATAAGTAATCAAATGTTAGAATAATCTGAATCGATCTGACTAAAAAAAAACTTCTACAAAATTTCCTTTAGCATTTATATTCATAAAACATAAAAAAATCAATCATTTAAAATTTAAATATAGAATTAATGCTTTGTATTCATTAATGCTTTTTTTTGAAAACTAGAAAATTTCACTACCCTTCTTTTTTTTTTTTAGTATATTTTATTATTTCTGGGATGGGGAGTCTTACTTTCCCCATCAACCGGCTGGTTCCAATAGAAAATTAAGGTGAGTTTTATATCTATTATAGTTTATAAAAATATCGCCATTGAATTGACTCTTTCAATCTCGACGATTAAAGATAAATAGGCTATTATGATTTAAAACAAGCCGCTATGGTGAAATCGGTAGACACGCTGCTCTTAGGAAGCAGTGCTAGAGCATCTCGGTTCGAGTCCGAGTAGCGGCACAACTTTTTAAAAATTCTAAAAAGGAATCTAATAGAAAAGCTCAAATGTTAGAATAATCTGAATCGATCTGACTAAAAAAAAACTTCTACAAAATTTCCTTTAGCATTTATATTCATAAAACATAAAAAAATCAATCATTTAAAATTTAAATATAGAATTAATGCTTTGTATTCATTAATGCTTTTTTTTGAAAACTAGAAAATTTCACTACCCTTCTTTTTTTTTTTTAGTATATTTTATTATTTCTGGGATGGGGAGTCTTACTTTCCCCATCAACCGGCTGGTTCCAATAGAAAATTAAGGTGAGTTTTATATCTATTATAGTTTATAAAAATATCACCATTGAATTGACTCTTTCAATCTCGACGATTAAAGATAAATAGGCTATTATGATTTAAAACAAGCCGCTATGGTGAAATCGGTAGACACGCTGCTCTTAGGAAGCAGTGCTAGAGCATCTCGGTTCGAGTCCGAGTAGCGGCACAACTTTTTAAAAATTCTAAAAAGGAATCTAATAGCCCTAGACTGAATAATAATCACAATGAGATGAATTCTAAATTTTTATTTCATGATTTGTAATTGAGGGATCTCTTTTATTTATATATATATTCTTATGATACTTTTCACTTTAGAGCACCTTTTCAATCATATTTCCTTTTCGATCGTTTCAATTGTAATTACAATTCATTTAATCACTTTAGTAGGCAACGAAATAGTAGAACTAGATGATTCATTAGAAAAGGGTATGATACTTACTTTTTCCTGTATAACAGGATTATTAGGTATTCGTTGGATTTATTCGGGGCATTTCCCGTTAAGTGATTTATATGAATCATTAATCTTCCTTTCGTGGAGTTTTTATATTATTCATATGATTCCTTATTTTAAAAAACTTAAAAAATTTGTAAGTGCAATAACAGCGCCCGGTGCTATTTTTACCCAAAGCTTTGCTACTTCAGGCTTTTTAGTTCAAATGAAGCAATCCACAATATTAGTACCCGCTCTCCAATCCCAGTGGTTAATGATGCATGTAAGTATGATGATATTGGCCTATGCAGCCCTTTTATGTGGATCGTTATTATCAGTAGCCCTTCTAGTCATTATATTTCAAAACAATATAAGTCTTTTTGGTAAAAAAAAACTTTTATTAAACGAGTCTTTGTTCTTTGGGAAGATCCAACACATGAATAAAGAAAACAAAATTTTCCAAAGCATTTATCTCTTTTCTCTTAGAAACTATTATAGGTCACAGTTAATTGAACAGTTTGATCGTTGGAGTTTCCGTGTTATTAGCCTAGGATTTCTCTTTTTAACCATAGGTATTCTTTCAGGAGCCGTATGGGCTAATGAAGCATGGGGATCATATTGGAATTGGGATCCAAAGGAAACGTGGGCATTTATTACTTGGACCATATTCGCTATTTTTTTACATATTAAAACAAATATAAATTTGAAAAGTGAAAATTCTGCAATTGTGGCTTCTATAGGATTTCTTATAATTTGGATATGCTATTTTGGGGTCAATTTATTAGGAATAGGATTACACAGTTATGGTTCATTTCTATTAAAAAGCACCTAAATTGCAGAAAGGACCTAACCTGACGAATACAACTATAAGAACAGGGGATATCCCATATCCATATAAAAATAAGCAAGTCTCGATCGAGAACCATTTCAATCAAGTAGTATAGTGATTGAAATGGTTCTCGCAAACGTCAAATTATCCGATTTAAATTCTAATTCGTTTTTTTGCGTTACGTAAAAAAGATAGTTTCAAATGGAAACTATCTATAAAAAAAAATTAGATAGAATAGCTTCTACCTTCTCAACTGATAGTGAGAGAACGAAATCCGGGTAAATGCCAATACCTATTACTGGTAGAAAGATAGTGAGTGAAACAAATAACTCTCGCGGACCTGAATCAAAAAACGAAGAGTTTGCACTATTTAATAACTTGTATCCATAGAACATTTGGCGTAACATAGACAATAAATAAATAGGAGTTAATATCATTCCAATTGCCATGCCAAAAGTAATTAGGACTTTTGACATTAAAAAAACTTTTTGACTGGTAATTATTCCAAAAAATACTATTAATTCGGCAAAAAAACTACTCATACCTGGTAACGCAAGAGAAGCCATCGAAAAAGTACTGAAAAGTGTGAATATTTTTGGCATTGAAATGGCTATTCCGCCAATTTCGTCAAGATAAACAAGACGTATTCTATCATAACTCGTTCCTGCTAGGAAAAAAAGAGCAGCACCGATAAATCCATGAGAGATTATTTGTAAAATGGCCCCGTTGAATCCCGTATCAGTTATAGACCCAATTCCTATAATTATGAAACCCATATGAGAAACAGAGGAATATGCTATTCTTTTTTTAAAATTACGTTGCCCCGAAGATGCTGAAGCTGCATAGATTATTTGTATTGTGCCTGCTATCATCAACCAAGGAGAAAATATAGAATGAGCGTGAGGCAATAATTCCATATTGATCCGAACCAATCCATACGCTCCCATTTTTAATAATATTCCTGCTAAAAGCATACAAGTACTATAATGTGCTTCTCCATGGGTATCCGGTAACCATGTATGTAGAGGTATAATCGGCGATTTGACAGCAAAAGCAATAAGAAATCCAATATAGAATATTATTTCTAATCCTACAGGATATGATTGATTAGCTAACGTTTCCAAATTTAATGTTGGTTCATTAGAACCATATAACCCGATACCCAAAACTCCCATTAACATAAAAACGGAACCCCCTGCAGTGTACAAAATAAACTTTGTAGCTGAATATAGGCGTTTTTTTCCTCCCCATACGGATAAAAGTAAATAAACGGGAATTAATTCTAACTCCCACATTAGAAAAAAAAGTAAAAGGTCGCGAGAAGAAAACAATCCTATTTGACCACTATACATTGCTAACATCAAGAAATGGAATAATCGGGAATCCCGAGTAATTGGCCAAGCCGCTAAAGTAGCTAAAGTCGTGATGAATCCGGTCAGTAAAACGGGTCCTATAGAAAGCCCGTCTATTCCCAATCTCCAGTGGAAATCAAAAAAGTGAATCCAGTTATAATCTTCAGCCAATTGTATTAATGGATCGTCCGGTTGGAAATGATAACAGAACACATAGATTGTTAGGAGGAATTCTAATATACATATACACATAGTATACCACCTAATTACCTTATTACCCCTATGGGGTAGAAAAAAAATTAATGAACCCGCAAATATAGGCAAAACTACAATTAAGGTTAACCAAGGAAAATAATTCGTGGTAAAGACAAAATACACTTGGACTAAAAAACCCGTACTCGAATAAGAACAAAATAAGATATATATATTTCATTTCGAGCGCGGGTTTTTGTCGGTAAACAAAAATCAAAAGGATTCAAGTGGAGTTTTCTGGAACGTATCAATAAGCTAGACCCATACTGCGAGTTGTTTCATGCCATAAATAAACTCGAACACTCAAAAAATCGGTTGGACAGGCGGATTCGCATCTCTTACAACCAACACAGTCCTCTGTTCTTGGGGCGGAAGCTATTTGTTTAGCTTTACACCCGTCCCAAGGTATCATTTCTAATACATCTGTGGGGCAGGCTCGGACACATTGCGTACATCCTATACATGTATCATAAACCTTTACTGAATGTGACATTGGATCTATACCTTTTTGTTTTTGAATCTCATAAATTTCGATCTAGTATAACCCCATATTGTATTTACATTAATTACATATGCAAAGACCAGACGAATCGATGATTCACCAGAATTTTTTGAATCAACTTATTTCTGGGTCGGTTTATAAAAGAGGTCCAAAATACTTGGAGTTCTTACATTTTTGAAGATTCTACATACCCAGTAATCTAATTTTAATTGATAACTACTCTTCAAATTTTTATAATTAATAATATACTACTTATTCAACAAATTTGATTGATTAATACGAGTTGATTTTCTGTTACGATAAATTGCCGAAACAATAGCCGGTCCAATAGCTGCTTCAGCGGCTGCAATAGCTATAACAAAAATGGAGAAAATGTTTCCTTTTAGTTGACGACTATCAAAAAAGTCAGAAAATGTTACGAAGTTAAGATTAACCGCATTCAAGATAAGTTCAAGACACATAAGAGCTCTAACTAAATTTCGGCTTGTGATTAATCCATAGATACCGATAGAAAATAAATAGGCACTCAAAACAAGTACATGTTCGAGCATCATTGAGTAACTCCTTATCAATCTTGATTTATTTCAATATGAACAAAAATATCATTCACTCGAATATAACAAACAAATACAGAGCAAAGAAGTATGTTAGTAATAGTATACATCAATTCAAATAGAATTGAATGAAAATGGATACGTATACATCAATTCAAATAGAATTGAATGAAAATGGATACGATAAAAGAGAAATAGAATAAAGTTTGATTTGGCGTGACGCTTTTTAAGATTTTAATCCTATTGGCGGGCCACGGCAATTGCACCTATCAAAGCAACCAAAAGAATTATTGAAATGAGTTCAAATGGGAGAAAAAAATCTGTTGATAAATGAATTCCAATTTGTTGACTATTATTTATCAAATCTTGTTCTATAATCTGGTTGAATTTTGTAGTCCAAATAATTCCGTACCATGACGTATTTAAAATAGTAGTAATTAATAAAAAAAAAATACTGGTACAAACTAACAAAGTAATTCCGTCTCCAAGAGTCCAAAGACGAAAATTTTTGTCATATTCTAACCCGGTGATAAACATTACAGCAAATATGATTAAAACATTTATAGCTCCTACGTAAATAAGGAGTTGCGCAGAAGCTACAAACTGAGAGTTTGCTAGAATATAGAATAAAGATATACAAACAAGAACCAATCCCAACGAAAAGGCAGAAAAAATGGGATTGGTAAATAATATCACCCCTAGGCCTCCTAATATAAGACCTGATCCCAGAAAGACTAAAAGAAAATCATGTATTGGTCCAGGTAAATCCATTCGATAAAAAAAAGATATAAAAAATCAGACTCTTTCATGATCTTATTGAACTGACCAGGATAAAATAAGTTTAAATTTATTTATTTAAGACACGTTTCTAGTTGAATGCGATTCTAATGGGTGCGAATTGATGTAGGTACAGCTAGTGTACAAACCATATTCTTTATCTGAAAGGCTAGCTCGAATTTAGTTGAAATCATTACATTAAAAAAGTCCAAGTAAATCGGCAATTTTCATGAGCCAATCGGATCAATAGGTGTTATTTTGAATTTAGTTATTCACAAAGAAAAAACCTGTTAAATTTATATACAACCTTAGTTTAGTAATAAAAAAGGGTTCTTGAATTTATAAAGTTATTTATTTTTTATTGAATTGAGGCCAATTCAAGATAGTTCGAGTTGTGTAATCGTCAATTGTGGATATTGGTAAACGACCTAAAGCAATTTGATTATAATTTAATTCATGACGATCATATGTAGAAAGCTCATATTCTTCAGTCATTGATAAACAATTTGTTGGACAATACTCAACGCAATTACCGCAAAATATACAGATTCCGAAATCAATACTGTAATTAAACAAACGTTTCTTTCTAATATTAGTTTCCAATTTCCAATCTACAACAGGTAGATCTATAGGACATACACGAACACATACCTCACAAGCAATGCATTTATCGAATTCAAAGTGGATTCGACCGCGAAAACGTTCTGATGTGATCAATTTTTCATAAGGGTATTGAATAGTTACAGGTAAACGATTCGCATGGGATAAGGTAATCTGAAAACCTTGACCAATGTACCTAGCCGCCCGTACTGTTTGTTGACCATAATTCAGGAACCCAGTTAGCATAGGGAACATATCCTAAATATCGATAATTTTTTTTCTTTTTCTTGTTTGGGACAAATTATTAATTTAGTTACTAGTGAATATAAAATATTCCATTTTGCTTATGTTATAGTGAAAGAAGTTGGGAAGAAGTTGTTAATAATAAATTACCTAAAGAAATAGGTAAAAGAAATTTCCATCCAAGATTTAATAATTGGTCCATTCTCAGTCTAGGTAAAGTCCATCTTGTTGTGATAGAAATGAACAATAACAAAAAAGTTTTTACTAGTGTAATGAAAATACCAATTGTTGTTTCAAAGACCCCATCCCTTGCATTTATTCCAAATAGGTCAGGAACGGAGATGTACGGAATAGATAAATTCCAGCCTCCCAAGTAAAGAATTGTTACAAATAATGAAGAAACTAGTAGATTTAGATAGGAAGCAACATAAAATAAACCAAATTTAATACCTGAATATTCTGTTTGATAACCTGCTACTAATTCTTCCTCCGCTTCTGGTAAATCAAAAGGCAATCTTTCACATTCGGCTAGAGAAGAAATTATAAAAACGAGAAATCCTATAGGTTGACGCCACAAATTCCACCCCCACAAACCATATTTAGACTGTGCTTCAACTATATCAACTGTACTTAAACTGTTAGATAATTCTAGTCGGTGATAAGATCACAATTATCATCGCTATTACAGAACCGTACATGAAATTTTCACCTCATACGGCTCCTCGAGGGTCACACATAAATCTAAGGACTGCTTCGATATTCTTTAATCTTGAAATTTTTATAGGATAGATAGAGTCAAAAGTAATCGAAAGGTCCCGAATTAGATCAACGGAATTCTGTCTGCTATACTAAAGGGCGTCTGAATTGATCTCATCCTTTACTTTTTTTATAAAAAATGAAGTAAGTAAAGGATTACTTCGTTCCTGATAGTAATTCATTTTTCGGTGGATAGCAGCATACTCTGGATCGGAATTCTGGGGAGTACTACTCGATCATTTCTACAAATTTAAAGCCCCAATTAGTATTTCTTTTATTATGTGATGTGGAATTTTTTCCGATAACGTATAAAATCTCTATTACTAATCCTTTGTGTACCTTGGTGTTCCTAACCATCCACTCAGTCTTGCTCAATCTTTTCGACAATTCGCATCATGTATAGTAATAGATATAAACGATAGCACGAACTCCAAAGAATGGATCTGTTTAACCCGCTTCAAGCCATGATAACTAAGCAACGAGTCTTGGGGTAAATAGTTTTTCTTTACTACTTCTATTTGCTTATATTTACTTTGGCGTAATTCTTGTACATAGGAAATGAGACTCAATCTTTTTACTGCGAATTTCGAAGCTGTTTTCTTTCACTCATATAACTATCTGGTTTAGTTCATCAACCCGAAGGTTGAGTAAAAAATAAAGTTATCTATTTAATGTATTTTAGTTCATTCTTAGAAAACTCTCGAAAAATTTTGTGGAAATTTCATGCCTCAACGAATCGCACGTAGAGATATTGATAAAACGGATAGAGTTAATGGTATTTCATAACTAATAGATTGGGCAGCAGCCCGTAGACCACCTAAAAAGGAATATTTATTATTTGATCCATATCCTGACATAAGAAGTCCAATGGGAGCAATACTTGAAATGGCAATCCATAAAAAAACACCATTACTGAGATCGACTAGAATAAGTTGATAGCTAAAAGGAATTACTGAATAACTTAGTATAATTGATATGACTGCTATGGAGGGTCCCACACTAAATAAACTCCTATCACCTCTTGATGGAAGAAGGTTCTCTTTGAAAAGTAATTTTGTTCCATCTGCTAGAGCTTGAAGAATTCCTAAGGGGCCGGCATATTCAGGTCCAATACGTTGTTGTATCCCTGCGGATATTTCTCTTTCTAACCACACAATAACTAGTACACCTATTGTGATTCCCAAAATAAGAATCAAAATAGGTACAAGCATCCATATAGCCCCATAGATTTCTTTTAAGGATTCCAAAATAGAAAAAGAATTGATAGCGTGTACTCCTGTTGTATCAATTATCATTTCAACGATCAATTTCTCCCATAATGATATCTATGCTACCTAGTATTGTCATAATATCAGCCAATTTCATTCCTTTAACTAACTGAGGAAGAATTTGCAAATTGATAAAACCCGGCGGGCGGATTTTCCATCTCCACGGAAAAGCACTCTGATCTCCTATCAAATAAATTCCCAATTCGCCCTTTGGCGCTTCGATTCTTACATAAAGTTCTTGTCTCGATAACTCAAATGCGGGGGCCGGCTTTTTACTAATGAATCGATATTCAAAATTATTCCACTCAGGATCTTTTATTCTATTAAAGCGTCGGATTTCTAAATTCTCATAGGGGCCCCCCGGAATTCCTTCTAGAGCTTGCTGAATAATTTTGACAGATTCCACCATTTCGCCAATTCGGATTAAATAACGAGCTAACGAATCGCCCTCCTTCTGCCATTGAACTTCCCAATTAAATTCTTCATAACATTCATAATTATCAACTTTACGAAGATCCCATTGTATTCCGGACGCCCGTAACATTGGTCCTGACAACCCCCAATTTATGGCCTCTTCTCCACCAATAATACCCACCCCTTCAACGCGTTCTAAAAAAATAGGATTTCGCGTAATAAGCTTTTGATATTCAGCAATTGCTGTTAAAAAATACTCACAGAAATCTAAACATTTATCTACCCAGCCATAAGGTAAATCGGCAGCGACTCCTCCGATACGAAAATAATTATGCATCATTCTCATGCCAGTGGCAGCTTCGAATAGATCATATATCAATTCTCTTTCTCTAAAAATGTAGAAGAAGGGGGTCTGTGCACCAATATCCGCCATAAAAGGCCCAAGCCATAATAAATGAGAAGCTATACGGCTCAATTCCAACATAATAACTCGGATATAACTAGCCCTTTGGGGTACTTGAATATTTCCTAATTGTTCTGGTGCATTTATAGTTATTGCTTCTGTAAACATAGTAGCTAAATAATCCCAACGTGTTACATAAGGCAAATATTGTATAATTGTTCGGTTTTCCGCAATTTTTTCCATCCCTCTGTGTAAATAACCTACTATTGGTTCACAGTCAATAACATCTTCGCCATCTAAAGTAACAATTAGTCGTAGAACGCCATGCATTGATGGGTGGTGAGGCCCCATATTGACTATCATTAGATCTTTTCTTGTAACTGGTCCAGTCATAAGTTTTTTCTGTATTTATTCTTTCATGAATTACTGAAAACGAAAAGAAGGTCATCAAAATTGAAGATCGAATAAATCAAAGAAAATAATTGTTAAAATTAACGTTTTTTTATCGCTCGAATATTCAATTGACTTATTAATTCATTATAACGTATTCTATTTTTTATTGAAAAATAAGCCAGAAGTCGTTGACGTTTTCCCAAAATTTTTCGTAGACCTCTCTGAGATGAATAGTCTTTTTTGTGTAATTCCAAATGTGAGCTAAGTCTTCGTATCTTATTAGTGAAACAGAATACTTGAAATTCAACAGAGCCTTTCTTTTCTTCTTGTAAAATAACTGACATGAATTAATTTTTCCTCCTATCTTTTTTTGTATTTATTCTATGCGTTAATTTTTTTATTAATTTACTATTTTTATTTTACGAATATGAATTTTACTGATCAGTAATAATAATGCGAGGTATTTTGATCTGGTATACACAAGAATCAATCCGAATTTACTTATTGATTCATTTTATGATCTAATTGATACGTCATTGAATTAGTATTCATGTATAAAAAAAGGATGTAAGACAAGGCATGTGCGCAGCTATTTATCCACCCGATATATATCGTAGGGGAAGACAATTGTATCATCAATCAATTTGCAATCGTGGATACATATGTATCCTTAACATACTGAAACGACTACCATTATTAGTATCAAACCAATAGCGATTCATACAAGCTAAATCTTCTAATCGATAATTGGGCCAAAGAAAGAATTTTAATTTAATTAATTTAATTTTATCTCTATCAAGATCTTTGCTTTCATCCACAAATTGACCACAGGTTTTTACCTTGTTCCCATTGCAAAATACTGCATTTTTATCCACACAATTACTATTCCTTGAATTGAAACAACTTAGAATTCTCAATTCTCTACGCCGTCTAGACGAGAAAATATTTTCAGGAACAAGCAAATCATAATGATTTTTGTTTCTATTTTTCGTCATCATTTGATGTCTTGCAATCGATTCCTCAAAATGATTCTTATCCATATTTTCTCTGTATCTTTTTTGATTCTTTTTTTGTTTAATCTCATGAACCAAAGAAATCCTTATGGTTTGATACATAATAAATTCTACATTATGTTTTACAGGTATACGAACTGGTTCGATAATAAATATTCCCTCTTTTAGGATTTTTGAAAGATTAAAATCCCGGATTAGCATTGGATCCAGAGTTAACTCCTCCTTCTTAATAAAGCCGAAACCAAACTTTGTTGTCATTCTGCTTTCCTTTTCCCATTCAAGTACGGACAGCGCATAATCGAATAATTCCATAGTCAAAGGGCTCAGCAGCCATTTCAATTGCAAAGCAAAAGATCCTTTCATGAACGCATCTAAGTCTATTTCCCAAGTCCAAATGCTTTTGGGTTGATTTTTCGTTCTACCCATTTTCATATCTGATTTCGTATAAAGTTCTTCCATATATTTTTGTTGGTTTGAGAAAACAGATTCAGGGTTCCCTCGGTTTTGGGCATCTGATGCGAGATCTCTTTGACCTATGATTTTTTTTTCTTCTTGATTCTCTAATTCAAAATATTGGTTTTCTTTTTCATTTGATAGTATAAGATCCCCTTTTTTATTTTTAGTGATATTTTTATTTTGACTAACATCTTCATTAAAATGAAAAATAAGTGAATGAATTGGTATAAACCCGGGTTTCATTTTATATACATTAAAAAATAACTCAAATTGTGGGAATAACCAAGGTATCGGCTTCGATACAGGACGATTTAGTCTTTCTTCATTCATTCCCATCCAATCAAAAAAAGAAAAGAAACCCTTTTGATTGGATGGGTTGATTTCTTTATCTTTATTAATTTTGAGATAAAAAAGACCTTTCGTATCAAAAAATTTTCTATCTGGATTTTTTATATACATAAAATAATCTTTTATTATAAAATTAGTAATAGGGATACTCCCCCCCATATCAACAAATTTCGGTTTATGTATGTTGTAATTATATGAGTCCTTCTTATCTTCATAATAAATCGATTGATATGCTAAAAGATCATATCTATACATTTTTTTTAAATGATCATTTTTATTTAGCAATAACGAAACCTTTTCCTCTCTTTCAGATGAATCCCGTTTGATTAAATTTTTATTTTCAACCCTACAATGTTGATTGACTCTATTTCGCCATTTTTGCGGTACTAATTTAGACCATTTTAGCTCAGATAAATCGTATGGATAATGACTCTTTAACCAATTTTTCCATTGATTCATTCCAGAATTCTGAAGTTTCTTATGCTTTAATTCGGAAGAAATTATTCCTTGTCTTCGAAAATAATCTTTTATTTCATTCTTAAGAAATAAAGATGCTCCGTCATATTGAAAGACAGATCTTAACTTATACAAGTTAATAACCTGGGTTTGTGATAATTTGTAAAATACATAGGCCTGTGACACGAGGGATAATTTAAAAGAAACCTCCGACTTCGTCTGAATCTTATGACGAATACGAGAAGGTGAAAGTTTTTTTTGTATAGTTGAAATACGCTCAATTATCTTTTTCTCTTTTGTATCAAAAAAATCTTTTTTTTTTAATTTACGAAAAAGTTTTATAATGATCATGGGCCTATAAAGACTATTAGTAAGACGATTAATGATATATGGAAAGCTCTCTAGAAGGATATCCGTGTATATCCTTTCCACGATCCATTTTCGAAAATAATGTGATTTACGGATTAATCGATCATTTCTTCTTTTTAATATCTTAAAAATATTTTTTAGTGATGCTAATTTTTGAGCACCATAACTTGTTTTGTTAGGACTAATATTTCTCTTTAGAGTTTGAAATCCATTTTTCTTGTCTTTTGTAATTCTTTCTATTTGATTTCTGATTGTGCTTGTTCTATCAGTCAGATCTTTCATTTTTCTTTCTGTCAGTGAATAATTTGTCCAATCCATAGATCGGGTTTGAATGGATGATTCATGAATAATCTGATTATTGATTATAGAATCTTTTTTTATTTCACTCGAATCCTCTCTCAATTTTTTTGGTTCTTTTTGGACCTTTAGAAACAAGAATTTTGTTCTTTCTTTGAAACTTTTTAGAACTCGAAAACTCCATTTTATAATTGTTTTTTGGAGTTTTTTCAAAGGGGGTCCAAAATAATAACAAAACAAAATACCAAGTCCTACGAGAGGAGAACCAAAAGGACGGTCAGTTTCCAGTCCCCAAATCGTTAAAAAAGCAGCAGGACTTTCCTGCTTTGGATTTGGATCCCTACGAGAAGGTCGTATCTTAGATCGGTGCCAAGGTTTAAGACGGAAAGGAAATCGTATCATTATTTGTATACCCTCTGTAGCCCAGTTTGGAGGAAAAATTCCGTTTCTTCCTGGTTCTAGTACTGGCATACCATTATAGGTGCATATAACATACACTTCTCTATTCATCTCCCTTATATCCTGCTCCCACTCGGACTCTTGGCGTAATAAGAAACGGACAATATTTTTAGCTAGTATCAATGAAGGTAATACAATAGATTGTCTAAGCCTCGACTGAATTAGTAAAATAAAAGCTCTTATTCCATGAGCATAAATAAGGATATCATAGAGGTCTGATATTTTTTCTCGTGTCCTTTCTATTCGTTGCATTTCCGTCTGCCCGTCCCGCCCCTTTTCCATTTCATTGACTTCTTTTTTAATTTCTTCGTAGCTTTTGTTTTCCTCCATGTACATTTTTTTTTTTTTTTTCAACCTCTTTGTTCTTTTTGCTACGCTTCCTTTTATACCCTTTCTAAAAATGTCTTGTATTAGGTCGGAAATCTCAATTACTGATAATATGAATGGTTCGAAAAGAACATCCCAATAAAACCCTACTCTGTCGAAAAAAAGTGGGGAATACGGATATAAGAAAAACATTTTCCCCGTAAGGGTTTTACGTCTTTGAACACGCATAGAACCTGTGATTATGTCTCGCCGAAAATCCGCTTCATAGGGATAATCTATCATATCCACTTCTTCTATTTCATCAGGCTTCGTCATAGCTTTGATACTAGGGTCGGCATTCTCTGGACCCTGCGTAAAAAGAACTATACGTTTCGCTTTCCTCGAGCGAATTTGATGATCTACTATCCACTCTTCCCCCTCTTCCGTTGTTGCAGTTTTTCCGAGTTGTTCTACCTCGCTGAATAATTTGTATGACCATCGGGGGACTTTTTTATTTATTCCAATCGATTTTTTTCGAGTTGTTTTTTCCATGGGAGGAATTATGGCTGCATCGCATATTGTTTGAATGATGGGATCAATTATGACTCTTTCGATTAAAAATTTCAAAACTTTTTCTGGATCGTCTGAATCAATTCGTCTTTGTTCCGGAAATAAAGAAATTCCTTTCAAATTTGATGTAGATTCTTCAGCAAATTCATCGATTAAAAGACTCAATTCTCTTGCTAATGATTTTTTATCCAATGTATATATTTTCTGTCCCAATTTATCTTCCAATTTCTGGTCCAATTTCTGGACCAATTTCTCTTCCAATGTAGCTATTTTCCCTTCCAATTTCTGGTACAATTCTTCAAAATTATGAACATTAAGTTCCTTACCCTTAAAAAGAAGGATACTATGAACTTTATTGAGTTTATTTATAAAATTTGTCTCTATCGAATTTTTGACTGCAGTTTCATTTAGGATTGAAGGTAAAAAAAATTTTTTAATTATTCCACGATAGGATCCGTTTAAGAGAGGATCATATATTTTAGGCAAGTAT